TGCAACAGCCCTTCCTATCTGATAGAAAAGTATCCCATGATCCTGAACTGATCTTACCTGGGATCGCAAATCCCAAGTTTGTCTATGAAGAGCTGATCTAATTGTATTAGTTTCTATAATGGATTTCTTCTGTGTAATACTAATTGATAGGGCCTCATTGATAAGTGCTACAAGATCTCGTGCATTGGAACCCACGGTTATGGACCCGAATCCGTTAGTATGGAACATTTTCTTTTCCAAGTGAAATCCCCTAGTATATGAAAGAATGAAAAAGTGCTTTCGTTGTTGTGGAATAAGAAGCCTTCGTATCTTAATGCATGTATTTAATTTATTCGGAGCTATTAAAGCGGGATCCACTTTTTGGGGAATATGAGTCGAAGCAATAACAAGAATATTTCTAGTGGAACATCTTTCATAATCCCTGGAGAGATAGTTCACTAATAGACCGAGGGATAAATAATTCGACTCATTCACATACAGATCATGAATGTTTGGAATCCATATTATGCAAGGAGACATTGCTTTTGCTAATTCGAATTGAAGGGTGATATCAAATCGGTCTATTTTCGGCGTCATATACATAGTTAGCGCATTCGTCATAGTTAGCAGCTCCGTATCAAGGTCATCATCAATATGGATATCGTTACTATCATCAATATCGATATCGTCACTATCATCAATATCGATATCATCAATCAAACCTTTAGGCTTGTCATCCGGGAACTTGTTCGGAAATACCGTAATGAAAGGAACATAGGAGTTTGTCGCTAGGTATTTGACCAAATATGATCGTCCAGTTCCTATAGAACCTATCACTAAAATACCCCTAGAAGGGGATAGAGCTAAGCGGAGTGAAAAGGGTTTTCCATGAGATGGGAAATGAAAACTATTAGCCCCACACGAGGTTTGTGAATAAGTAATTGTCTGATAATGAGCAAGAAATATCCGTCTTTCTGCTAAACAGGATCTATTGAACTCATAATTCATTAGATACTTTTTATGAATGTCAACTACGTATCGTAAGTAAATTGATCCTGGTTGTTCAATCATTTGATAACCAGAGTCATTCTTTGATAAATGATCACTATGAGTCAGACTCAATAGAATTTGATCCATTCTTTTTTCTGTCGTTAGGGTGGAGAACTGAACTAAGAATTCTCTTTCTTCATCATCAATCGAATCACTGTTCGCGACCCAGGATTCTATTTTATCATCAATCCAATCAGCGTTCACGCTTTTTCTTTTTCTTATCAATGAATAGATCTCTTTACTTGTACGACTTAGATGTCTCGTATTTCTCGAAAAAGTGATTCGATTGATGGGATTTGGTATGATACTTATGAGATCGATGAGATTGATATTCAAATATTTCTTCTTAGAACGTATTGATTTGACCCCATAAGCGGAACCGCCGCCCAATAGCATGTTGCCGCCAGAAGCAGAACCCCGTATTTCTTCCAGAGAATCTCCTAATTGTTCCAGAGCAACTAGAAATAGATTCTTTAACCAGAAAGAATTAAGTTCAGATGTAGGATACCTATCCAGAAGTTTTCGCAACTCAATCATGTATGATGGAATCATCAAAGATTTGATCTTTTCTAACTCTGTCTGTAATTCACTAGAGGCTCGGGAAACAAAGAGAAGATGTATACGAACGAAATATCCAGCAACAAGAAGAAAGAAAAGGATTGAATAGAGGAACTCCCAAGCATTTGTTGATCTCAGACGTGTCCATATCAACGGAAGGGGTGACTCGTTATTTCGATGAATCATTTCTTCGGACAGAAAAAGATTCTGTAAACACTTACTCGAAATCTCACTTATAAGATTCCATTGTGGAAGAATCGCCCACAATTTTTTCTGAGGAATTGGCCGTGATATACCTGATCCGTGCATAATATCATGAAAAATAGATACAAATTTTGGACTGCTACTTAGTATCGGCAATGAGTTTGAAAAGGTATCTAAAAGGGTGAAATTTAGATATTTGCACCCTGTCGAAGTAAGGAACCATGGCATATATGTTTGGAACAGATTCCATTTTGAGAGATTTGAAAAAGCACTATCTCCTTGAAAGGTTCTATACATCCGCCATTTCTCAACGCATTTCTTTAGACAAAGACTCCGTTTTTTCCTCTTTCCGGATGGTAAATATTTCTCAGAACATGGAGTGTGAATCAAACCCATGTTTGAATTGAAACTGAGATACTGATGCAAGTTCTTCCCTTCTGAATCAGATAGATTCATATCGGAAAAAGGCTGACAATAAGTTCTTTCCAAATTGACTATTTGTTCCTCTGTTAGAGGTGTTTCAGAAATGTCTGCGATCGAGTAAATAGCCCTACGAACGAATGGATCGAATCGAATTGGAAAATGGAAAGATTTGTACAAGTTATACGTTCCGTCACCACTTTGTGGAAAATCGTTAGATATGAATATGTCAGATACCCGTAACTCGATTGGTGAAATAGTCTCTCTCTCCAAAAAAATATGTTTTCTTTTACCGACACACAAAGAAAATATTTTGTTGCGAATGAACAAGATATTGAGGAATTGTCCATATGTAAGATCATAATTATTGATACGGGTCTTTTCCACATAAAAAGGGAATCCTTTGTTACAATGGAACCAGAAGTGACGTGGATTATTCAAAAATCGAAGTCGATTTGCTTTATAAAAAGAAGATATCAATGAACTTCTATGAAATGGTTTCACGGGATTCAGCCGATTGTTTCGATCGTGGGATATCATTGAGAAATAGGAATCCGTGTTATCAAAGGATTTCCTGCGATTATTTCTAGTATGGAATGAGTCAATCATCCACTTTGGTATCTTATTGAACAAAAATGGTAATATTGTTCCTCCATTGATCAAGAATTTCGGTCTTTGGGAAGTATCATGATCATCCAATAATAAGGGTTTCAATTTATTCAAATGAACAATTTGAACACCTATTGATTCTAATAACTGATTGCGGGGTTGATCATTCGGGTCTTTCAATTCATAGATGTGAATCTCGGACCTATGAATGGGGATATTTCCGATACTCACAAAGAAAAAAGGAAGTGACTTGGACAAAAAGAGAAGTGACTTGGACAAAAAGAGAAGTGACTTAGACAAAAAGAAACGAAGTGACTTAGACAAATCTTCTTTGTCGATAGCCTCGGACCAATCAATCGAATATTGATTAATACGTAATCGATCGAGCACTACTTGAAAACGGTTCTTCTGTTCAGAAACGAAATGTTCCAAATGCTCCTGGAAATTCTTGCTCCCATTGGACCATTTGTATCTATATGCATCAGGATCCCGATTCATGGATCTCTCGGTTCGAGAAATAAGAGGATCAAACCATTTCTTCTGACTCTTTTTCAAATTCGATAAATGTCGGTTGATCGTATATTTCATTATAGTTATATGATTCAGAGTATCATTTCCTATTCGATCCCTTGGAATTCCATATTCGAAGGATCTATTCATTAAAAAGAATCGATTCGATACATTTCTTATGTATCCACAGGTGCTATATTGGATTTGAATCAGATTTCGGATCAATCCATATTGATTGACTGCCTCCATTATGTTGTTGCTAGCAAATAGCACTATTTTTAGTTTTGGATCTTCCAAATCATTCCCGCAGTGGATCCGGACCAATTTTTTTCTGATCCTTCGATAAAAGGATTCATTCTCTTCATAAAAAAGAGGGGGTAGAACCAATAAAGATTTCTTTTTCGATTCATCTCTGGAGTTGAATACCCCATTCAAGAATTTTTTTTGATCCAATCCGTAGGAATCAATAGAAAAGGCGAATCCCCTATGATACACCAGATCCGGCTCGGTTATTGATAGAGTGAATAGATCTGCCATTTCTTGAAATCTCTCTTCTGATTCAAAATCGTGGCGTAACGTGTATCCCCCTTTGTTCCGGTCATGGAATAGATGAAAGAAACCCAAAAATGGATTTTTGTTCAAGAATGAAATCTTATTGGAACTCTCTATATCTGGTTCATCCTTCGGAACCATATCACATCCCCGATCTGATGAAATAGGATGAATTGAGACGGTATTTTGTAAATACGTAATTATCTTGAATATATCAACCATTTCTTTATTTTCCGATCGCCTGAAAGGGACAAAAGAAACATCTTGTTTTTTCTTCAAAAATTTATGATCTCTAGTGGACCCCTCAGTAGGATTCGAACCCAGATGAAGTTCTGACCATTTGTCAGAGAAAAAAGAACGAATTGATCTTGTGGGATTCCCAAGAAATTCTTCGGTTTCTTCCGGAAGCGGATGATTATTCATCTGCTTCTCACCTTCCGTGAATAGCCGAGACATTGAGGAAGATCCAAAAAGGCATTTCGGGAATCGATCTGATTCTATTTCTGTTCGTTCCGTTTGAAGAAAGGAAGGATCCCAAAGAATCGATCCTTCTTTTAGTTGCTGAATCTCTGTTTGATCGATCAATTTGTGATATTCTGAATCCTCATTTCTAATGGAATCGAAATGATCTCTGGATTGATCAGAAGATCCTTTCAATTGGCTAGAATCCGTTACTTGAACGAAAATGGATCTTGTGGAATCATATTGAATATTTGACGATACATTCCGTACCTTGCTAAAAAACGGATCCTTGTTTACCAACCACACATTGTCTAACCAAATCCAATTCTCTCTCGATACGTTCCTCAAAAAATCCGATTCGTGCTGATTCTTCCCCCAGCTAACGAAGAGATCTTGGCGGAATTGCCACATATGAAATTGAGCACAATTTTGCAAAGAAATACCCCACTTGTTTCTCGAGAAGAGATGGGAAACATGCTCAATATCATTTGATTGAATAGTTGCCTCAGCTCCTTGTTGTTTGAGGAAACCCTCCCCTTCCATTGGTCTTTTTTCACAAAAAGCAGACATGAGATAAGAAATCAAATGTTTCCCTAAGATTTCGAATAGCTGTCCCGAATTCAAGTTGATTATGTTTCGCTTCTTCCTCGGAGAAAGACGATCCAACAATTCCCAATCATGGTCCTTGCGGATCGGATCATCCGTATAAGATAAAAAAAGAAACTCCATATATTTGCTATCTTTCTCTTTGAATGAGATCTCAATTCCAGCTACGGTTTCATTAGATATCTTACAACTAGAATCCCTCTTTTTTCCGACCCGGTTCCTCCACCACCGCGAACCCCGGTTAGATTCAGGCATGATACACTTTTGATTTCTTTTATTTATTGGGAGAACCCAAGTACTCTCTTGCGGATCCATGAAACAACTCTCAGAAATCTTTTTCCCCTTTGGAAGATGCAGGAGCGAAACAATCAACCTATTGATATTGGAAGACCAAAAAGATTCTTCCAATGTCTCATTTCTGGGTCCAATGGAATTCATAGGTATAGGAAGAAGCCCCATCAAATAGAGATTTTTTCTTTCGACCATCTTTCGATTGTTAATACGAGATATAAGGACCGCTACTACAAGCAGTACTACACCTTTGATCGTGAAATATGGATTGCTTGTTGAACCCTGTGAATCGCGGGAAAGTAGGATACTTAAAATTCGGGGGTCAAAGAGTTTCATAAAACGTTCTTGGTGGAAAAAAATGGGAGTGAAAGATCCCACTGAATCGAATTTGATCCATGAATCTAAGAAATAGTGAGAATTCTTGATTTCTCTCAATATCTCTCTCAATTCGAAGATCCAGGGTTTGAATTGATGTCGTTTCATTGATTCCTCTTTCATTGATTCCTCCTAAAGATTTCATTTCAATTGGAATTTGGTTATTCACGATGTACGATGATCCCTGTTAAGCATCCATGGCTGAATGGTTAAAGCGCCCAACTCATAATTGGCAAATTCGTAGGTTCAATTCCTGCTGGATGCACGCCAATGGGAACGTTCAATAAGTCTATTGGAATTGGCTCTGTATCAATGGAATCTCATCATCCATACATAACGAATTGGTATGGTATATTCATACCATAACATATGAACAATAAGAACTAGAATTCTTATCGATACTGGAACTTATAGGGAAGAAAATGGATTTATGGATGGAATCAAATATGCAGTATTTACAGAAAAAAGTATTCGGTTATTGGGGAACAATCAATATACTTCTAATGTCGAATCAGGATCAACTAGGACAGAAATAAAGCATTGGGTCGAACTCTTCTTTGGTGTCAAGGTAATAGCTATGAATAGTCATCGACTCCCCGGAAAGGGTAGAAGAATGGGACCTATTATGGGACATACAATGCATTCCAATTACAGACGTATGATCATTACGCTTCAACCGGGTTATTCTATTCCACCTCTTATAGAGAAAAGAACTTAAAGCAAAATACTTAATAACATGGCGATACATTTATACAAAACTTCTACCCCGAGCACACGCAACGGAGCCGTAGACAGGAAATCCAATCCACGAAATAAATTGATTTATGGACAGCATCGTTGTGGTAAAGGTCGTAATGCCAGAGGAATCATTACCGCAAGGCATAGAGGGGGAGGTCATAAGCGTCTATACCGTAAAATCGATTTTCGACGGAATGAAAAAGACATATCTGGTAGAATCGTAACCATAGAATACGACCCTAATCGAAATGCATACATTTGTCTCATACACTATGGGGATGGTGAGAAGAGATATATTTTACATCCCAGAGGGGCTATAATTGGAGATACCATTGTTTCTGGTACAGAAGTTCCTATATCAATGGGAAATGCCCTACCTTTGAGTGCGGTTTGAACTATTGATTTACGTAATTGGAAGTAACCAATTAGGTTTACGACGAAACCTAGAAATCGATCACTGATCCAATTGGAGTACCTCCACGGGATAGACCTCAACAGAAAACTGTTGAGTAACGGCAGCAAGTGATTGAGTTCAGTAGTTCTTCATAGAAAATTATTGACTCTAGAGATATGGTAATATGGAGAAGACAAAATTGTTTGAAGCACGGACAGAACCGGAAGCGCTCCTTGTTTCAAAGAGAGGAAGACGGGTTATTCACATTTAATTTGATGGTCAGAGGCGAATTGAAAGCTAAGCAGTGTATAAGGATCCCCCGGGGAAAAATAGAGATGTCTCCTACGTTACCCGTAAGTGGAAGTATCGACGTAATTTCATAGAGTCATTCGGTCTGAATGCTACATGAAGAACATAAGCCAGATGACGGAACGAGGAGACCTAGGATGTAGAAGATCATAACATGAGCGATTCGGCAGATTTGGATTCCTATATATCCACTCATATGGTACTTCATCATACGATTCATATAAGATCTATCTGTCTAGATATCATCATATACATCTAGAAAGCCGTATGCTTTGGAAGAAGCTTGTACAGTTTGGGAAGGGGTTTTTATTGATAAAAAAGAAGAATCCACTTCAACCGATATGCCCTTAGGCACGGCCATACATAACATAGAAATCACACTTGGAAAGGGTGGACAATTAGCTAGAGCAGCGGGTGCTGTAGCGAAACTGATTGCAAAAGAGGGTAAATCGGCCACATTAAGATTACCGTCTGGAGAGGTCCGTTTAATATCCAAAAACTGCTTAGCAACAGTCGGACAAGTGGGTAATGTTGGGGTGAACCAAAAAAGTTTGGGTAGAGCCGGATCTAAGTGTTGGCTAGGTAAACGTCCTGTAGTAAGAGGAGTAGTTATGAACCCTGTAGACCATCCCCATGGGGGCGGTGAAGGGAGAGCCCCAATTGGTAGAAAAAAACCTATGACCCCTTGGGGTTATCCTACACTTGGAAGAAGAAGTAGGAAAAGGAAAAAATATAGTGATAGTTTTATTCTTCGTCGCCGTAAATAAGAATTAAGAATATTGAAAATAGAATTTTTGGAATTTGAAATTGTT